ATTATTTGTAACTGCGTATTTACAATATAGACGTGGTGATCAGTTAGACCTTTGATTAATTAACAGTTTTTTTTTGATAATTTGACCTCCTGTTAATTTGTTTTTTAAGAAAAGAGGAGGTCAAATTCAGATTACAGTTCTGCTCAATTATTTGAATTTGGATAGAATTCAAAGATTAATCAAGCCCAGAATCACGCTCTGTAGGATTTGAACCTACGACATCGGGTTTTGGAGACCCACGTTCTACCGAACTGAACTAAGAGCGCTTTATTATAAAAAAAAGTCTTCTTATCACAATAGTTAAGTTAACAGCCAAGAAGAAGATTTTTTTTGTCCCCCACTCTAATCTTATGTTGAATGCCTAGACTAGCGTCGAGAATAACATAAACAAATGGATGTGTGGTTTGAATCGAGTGAAATTTATTCCTTGTTACTTCTCATAAGAGAAGTAACGGGTAGGGATGACAGGATTTGAACCTGTGACATTTTGTACCCAAAACAAACGCGCTACCGTGCTGCGCTACACCCCTTTCTTTCAATTGGTCGACATTGTCATTGTAGAGAATCCCCGTCTTGTTTTCAAAAATCGTAGTTTTTCCATTTTTTGCATTCCTATTAACTATTAATATATGAACCTAGACAATTTTTCTTAACATTTATTTTTGTTCTTTTAACTCATATCTACGATAAAATCTCGTATTAATATGAATATTATTCATATTATAGAACATAGATTTTATTATTATAAAATAAGATGCTTATATACATAGGAATATCAAAAAACTGATCGTAAAAAAGGAATACTGGGGGGAGGGGAAGAAAGGTACTTTTTTTTTTATTTTAAGAAAGGGAGAATCTTATCGTTTTTTATCGTCTTAAATCAATCATGGAACGTAGGGATCCCATGTAAAATACAAAGAAATATCAAATACTTCCATATAATATAATATGTATTACCATCAGATATTTTAATAAAACATTAAAACATAAAATAAAGAAGGAGGATTAAAAATGCGAGATCTAAAAACCTATCTTTCCGTGGCACCGGTCCTAAGTACTCTCTGGTTCGGGTCTTTGGCAGGTCTGTTGATAGAGATCAATCGTTTATTCCCAGATGCGTTGACATTTCCTTTTTTTTAAACATACTAGTTTAGTTAGTAACATGGGAAGGGGTGAAGAAGATTAGAGATAGAATCAAAAGATCTGTGACTAATCCCTTCCCCTCTTTTTTTTTTTTTTTGAATTATCCAAAATTCAATTAGATACTTAGAGACAAAATAAAGAAAGGAGGAAAGATAGAAAAAAAAATGAATTCAACCTCGGCTAAATTTGAGCTCAGCGTTCAATTCGATTTCGAAAAAATCGAGTGAGCACAGAAAGGGGGCCACGAAAAAACTGGAATACAAGATAGGAAAGTGAAATAGTGTACTATATACTATAACTTCAAATCGAATTCAATATAGCTAAATTCAATAGAGTTTCAATTCGTTCTTCCACTTAAACTTGCAAAATAAATATTCAATTCTATTTAATATTTCTTACTCTATTATATTGTATTGTGATAGAAATCTTTCATAATTTCAACTTAGCAACCTTTTTTTTATTTCTTTTTTTCTTTTGGCTAGTCACTTCAAGATTAGCAACTAAGAAGAGTTGGTTGAATCAAAAACTCAAACTAAAGGAGGGTCATGGCCAAGGGAAAAGATGCCCGAGTAACAATTATTTTGGAATGTAGCAATTGTCTTCGAACCGGACTTAATAAGGAATCAAGGGGGATTTCGAGATATATTACTCAAAAGAATCGACACAACACGCCGAGTCGCTTGGAATTGAGAAAATTCTGTCCCTATTGTTATAAACATACGCTTCACGGGGAGATAAAGAAATAAACCGACTCCATTTTATTTGTGTATCACTCTTATATTATAGTAGGAAGAAAAAAAGGACATATTTTCTATTCGAGAGACCCCATTATTCTAGTTTCGTTAACAGAATTTAATTAACTCAAAATAAAAAAAAAAAAAGATTGGTTTTTTTTTATTCAAAATTATTTTGGATCGGATTGAAATAGTATTTTCGAGATAAGGAATAAACAAAGTATGGAAAATTTCAAGCGACCCTTTCGGAAATCCAAACGATCTTTTCGTAGGCGTTTGCCCCCGATCCAATCGGGGGATCGAATTGATTATAGAAACATGAGTTTAATTAGTCGATTTATTAGTGAACAAGGAAAAATATTATCCAGACGGGTGAATAGATTGACCTTAAAACAACAACGATTAATTACTATTGCTATAAAACAAGCTCGGATTTTATCTTTATTACCCTTTCTTAATAATGATAAACAATTCGAAAGAAGTGAATCGACTACCAGAGCTAATGGTCTTAGAATCCGGAATAAGTAGGCTTACTTTCCTCTTCAATTTGAATAAAAATTCAAACTCTGAGATAGTTTTATTCGAATAATTCGAGAATCCAATCAAGATTAGATTGGATTTCTCCTACTTATTTATTTTATCGTAAAAAAAAAAAAACAAGAATCGGCGAAGAAGCAATCTTTTTGTCTGGGATATTTATTGGACGGATTTTGTTGCTCATTTTATTTTGAGCGACTTTATCGTTATCATACTCATTTTTATTCTACTTTCTCGGAGTTCATTCTCCATAAAATGGCATTTTCAATAGTCGAACTTACAATTCCAATTTTTACTTCAAATTGAATAATTTATTTATTTTTGATCGAATTAGAAATCATATAAAGACAATTCCTATTTAATATAGCTATTTGTGCAACTATTTTACGATTAAAAAGCAACCGGTTCTTGTCCAGATTGTGGAGGAAATGACTATACCTATAGGATACAAAATGAGTACGAATTACTGCATTTATCCGAGTAATCCACAAACGACGAAAATCCCTCTTTCGCTTACCTCTATCTCGATAAGACGAAACCAAAGCTCTGATTTTCTGTTGTATAATAGTTCGAGTAAGTCTCGAATGAGCTCCACGAAAGCTTGATGCAAATAAACGAATTTTTGTTCGACGTCTACGAGCTATATATCCTCGTGTAATTCTGGTCATTGAATAAATGAAACCTTAATGAATAACTAATGGATTTCCTTTCTTTCAGTTATTCTTTTCCAATTTACTAGTTTAGTAATAACAACACGCACGCATTCTTCCCATGTATAAAATAAGAATTCCAATGGCTTTTGCTACTATAACCTTCCCACCCACGATTTATTTATTCCGAGTCATTTCTATTTATTTGAATTTCTTTTAATAGAATATTTTTTACGTTTTCGTTTTTTGATACTTAGTATCAATTCAATTTATTTGAATGCCTATATATAAAAATATAAAAGGGAAATCCTGGGTTCCATCGTTTCTATGGTTCTTTCTAAAACGGTGAGGTCCTCTCTATACACCGGAGTCCTTTACTTCGACTTCATTTAATGAATACTATTGCTAACTTGTACAGTTCACATTCTTTTGCTCTACCCATGACTAGTAAAAAAAACGTCTTTCACAAGACGATCTACTTATACAGTAACGATATTGAATTATGAAGATTTGCTGGGGGGGAGCTGACCCTTGACCCTCTTAGTCCGTTTTTCATAGTCAAATTGGGTTTTCAAAATAATAGTTGCTCGCTTAATGGATAAACATTCGTTACCAATGAGGAATTTTTGATCATCTTCAATTTTGAAACGAGAGTGACTTCAATTTGCACCAACGCAAACCATAAATTTCATTTCCAATGGAAGAATCAAATAGATCTTTTTTAGTTTGATATAGTGAACGTACGTACTTCTTTCTTCGATTTCCTTCTTTCTCTTTCTATTAGAAATGATCTGAACGAGTCGCGCATACACCCTAGTACATGTTCCTCGTCGCTGAGGACAGCCCCCGAGAGCGGGGGATTTCGTGACATTTTGGATTGGCTGTCTTGTGTTTCTAATAAGTTGTTTAATAGTTGGCATGTTGAATCGGATCCATAATGAATGGGTTGGTTTAGATTGATCCTAACCGGCTAATTATGAATTCCTTTCCCGTGGAATAAATGACTAAGATATTAGTCAATCCGGTAATAACTAAATAAAAAAATACAAATTGTCGATTTATTTAAACTTATTCCCTCTATTTGCTTTTTTATTCAACTGCTACAAGATCAACAATTCCATGAGCTTGGGCTTCCGTTGCTGACATAAAAATATCCCTTTCCATATCTTCGGATACGACCCATAAGGGGTTGCCCGTTCTTTGTACATAAACCCTTGTAATGGTTTCTCGCAATTTAAGTAGTTCTGCTGCTTCTAGGATAAATTCTCCCGTTTGTGCCTCATAAAAAGAACTCGCAGGTTGATGTATCATTACCCTGATGATGGAACAAAAGGTTCTTCTCTCTCGATTATGAGATCGAAAGAAATAAAGAAAACAAGAAAGTATAGAACAACCGTACGGGCATCCTTTAGGCATTGCATACGGCTCTCGAATGGAATTCCGTTTGACCTTCCATCAAAGAATCATCAAAGAAAATATATAGAAATTTTCGGTTGTATCGGATTGACATCGTCAAACTACCCAATTACCATCCTTCCTTTCCGATTTCAAAGTAGTTAACAAAATACTATGATGGCTCCGTTGCTTTATATATTTATCTCCTCTGTGATTCAGCAATCCCAAAGTTTTGATTTATTTTAGTTTTGTTACTCTTTCAAAAGTATATTCATAAGTATAGCACTAAATATAAATAAATATCGGAATTTTGAAAAAGTCTTCGGTGGGAAAATAAAAAAAAAAGGTTTGTGACGCTAAAATGGGTCTCCGACAATAGCGAAGACAAAATGGGGAAAACTTCTTCGAATAATTGCATACTACCCTTTCGATATATAATTGAATGTTTTGAAAAAACAAAATTCGTATATCGGATTCGATGTGCCATGCTATTATTACTTAATTTTTCTAATTTCATGCATAGTCTTTTTTTCGTAAAAAACTCATTGGCGCTAAGCGTGAGGGAATGCTAGACGTTTAGTAATCTCTCCACCGACGAGTATAAAAGATCCCATTGAAGCCGCTAATCCCATGCATATTGTCTGCACATCAGGTTGAACAAATTGCATAGTATCATAAATAGCGACCCCCGGGATTACCCATCCGCCAGGAGAGTTTATAAACAAATACAAATCCTTGTTATCATTCTCTATACTCAAATAAACCATAAGACCAATCAGTTGATTCGAGATCTCGCTATCAACCTCTTGGCCTAAAAAAAGTAATCTTTCGCGATAAAGTCGGTTGATTAGGATCCAATTTGTATCCCGTAAGAGCCGTACATGCACCTTTTGATGCATACGGTTCAACAAAAATTGAGAAAAAAAGCCTCAATGTGTAGATTCCAGCCCTCTTTAAATGAAACTAGTTATATATATATATATTATATATTTAGTTTAGTTTTGAGAGTAGAGTGGTTTCTTAATTCTAAGAAATTCGAAAATTTCGTATATTAATGAAACGAATTTTCGTCATTTTTTCAAGAACGAAATGAGTTCCGTTTTGTGCCCCTTCCCTCTCAAAAAAAAAAATACAATAAATTAAGATTATAAGATTATAAGATTAAACATATTGAATTAACTTATCATTGATGCATTGCTGCATCGCGATTTCATTTTAATCACGATGTTGTTTTCTTGTTACTGAATAGGTCTTTTCAATTCTTTTAGGTTTATGCTCTACTCCGAGTAAAAATCTGCCCCATTTTGATTTGTACATATAGGATAAATGCCAATAGTATTACGTCTTTTTTTTTTTACAACTTCATTTTTTTTTTGTTTTCAATTGAGTTCATATCTTATATCACTGCAAAATAGTAACCCTGTATTTATTTCTTTCCTCGCTGGGGTGGTTTAAAGCGAAAAGTTTGAGATTACGATTACTATGAAATATATGGAATATTATTTAATAATAATCTTTTATTATATATGGATATATGTAGTAATAAATAAAAATTGAATCTTTTTTTTTTCTAAAGGTAAAGGGAGCCTGAATACTTTACTTATGAAGACTTCATTTTAGTGTTCCAAAAAATTCAACCATAAATTATTGTAATTGCTAATATGAATTTGAATATTCCTCAAATCAAATTGCATTTCACGCTCCAAATTCTTGGTAATTCCATTTTGTTTTGGCCGAAACATGATATCTCAATCGGGGGAGAGAACGGGTGAAATCCCATATGACCAAATATATCTGACAAGTCGCACTATACGTCAACCCAAGAGGCATCTTCCTCTCCAGGACTTCGAAAAGGTACTTTTGGAACACCAATAGGCATAAACTGAAAGAAAAAAGAATTAAGTACTATATTGGACTTTGATGTGGAAGCGTAACAATGCATTTATTGGCTTAATAATATTGTCTTTTATCATATTTGAGTCATAAATCGATCAAAATGTTTACCATTTCGAATAGTTATTTTTTTTTAAGGATTCCTAAATATAGATGCATTTGTTGATCGAAAATGGGATTACCCCCATTGCGTATTGTTCCGTATCGGGTATAGAATAGATCTGCTTCTCGTTCTTATTAGGAACCAAATTGTTCCGCTTTTACTAAAAAAAAAGACTAGAACAAATATTATCCTTTCTTGAAGATAATTGGAGGTTCATAGCATAGTTTTTGCTAATGCAATAAAGTTACATAGTGTCTATTTTTCGTTGATAAAGGGGTATTTCCATGGGTTTACCTTGGTATCGTGTTCATACCGTCGTATTGAATGATCCCGGTCGTTTGCTTTCTGTACATATAATGCATACAGCCTTAGTTGCTGGTTGGGCTGGTTCGATGGCTCTATATGAATTAGCAGTTTTTGATCCCTCTGATCCCGTTCTTGATCCAATGTGGAGACAAGGTATGTTCGTTATACCGTTTATGACTCGTTTAGGAATAACCAATTCCTGGGGCGGTTGGAGTATTACAGGAGGAACTATAACGAATCCGGGTATTTGGAGTTACGAAGGTGTGGCCGGTGCACATATTGTGTTTTCTGGGTTGTGCTTCTTAGCGGCTATCTGGCATTGGGTGTATTGGGATTTAGAAATATTTTGTGATGAACGTACAGGAAAACCCTCTTTGGATTTGCCCAAGATTTTTGGAATTCATTTATTTCTTTCAGGGTTGGCTTGTTTTGGTTTTGGCGCATTTCATGTAACCGGATTGTACGGTCCTGGAATATGGGTGTCCGATCCTTATGGACTAACCGGAAAGGTACAACCTGTAAATCCAGCGTGGGGGGTAGAAGGTTTTGATCCTTTTATTCCGGGAGGAATAGCTTCTCATCATATTGCAGCGGGCACTTTAGGGATATTAGCAGGCCTATTTCATCTTAGTGTCCGTCCACCCCAACGTCTGTATAAAGGATTACGTATGGGAAATATTGAAACTGTGCTTTCCAGTAGTATCGCTGCTGTCTTTTTTGCCGCTTTTGTTGTTGCGGGAACTATGTGGTATGGCTCAGCAACTACCCCTATCGAATTATTTGGTCCTACCCGGTATCAATGGGATCAGGGATATTTCCAGCAAGAAATATATCGAAGAGTTGGCGCTGGATTAGCTAAAAATCAAAGTTTATCAGAAGCGTGGTCGAAAATTCCCGAAAAATTAGCTTTTTATGATTACATCGGGAATAATCCGGCAAAAGGGGGGTTGTTCAGAGCAGGATCAATGGACAATGGGGATGGAATAGCTGTTGGTTGGTTAGGGCATCCTATTTTTAGAGATAAAGAAGGGCGTGAACTTTTTGTACGCCGTATGCCTACTTTTTTTGAAACATTTCCAGTTGTTTTGGTAGACGGAGACGGAATTGTTAGGGCCGATGTTCCCTTTAGAAGGGCAGAATCGAAATATAGTGTCGAACAAGTCGGTGTAACTGTTGAGTTCTATGGTGGTGAACTTAATGGAGTCAGTTATAGTGATCCTGCGACTGTGAAAAAATATGCGAGACGTGCTCAATTGGGTGAAATTTTTGAATTAGATCGTGCTACTTTGAAATCAGATGGTGTTTTTCGTAGCAGTCCAAGGGGTTGGTTTACTTTTGGGCATGCGTCGTTTGCTCTGCTCTTCTTCTTCGGACACATTTGGCATGGTGCTAGAACCTTGTTTAGAGATGTTTTTGCTGGTATTGACCCGGATTTGGATGCTCAAGTGGAATTTGGAGCATTCCAAAAACTTGGAGATCCAACGACAAGAAGACAGGTCGTCTAATACAAGATTTCTCTCTTATTTTTAGTTGATATAGAATAGATTTTTTTAGTTGATATAGAATAGATTAATGTGGAAATATAAATTGGCATCTTTTCTTTAATCTTTTCATTGATTCTTGTTCGTATTTCTTTATCCCATAGATAATCCACAACAAACAGGTATGGAAGCTATAATTGTAAAGCATGATAAAATTTATGGAAGCATTGGTTTATACATTCCTCTTAGTCTCGACTCTAGGGATAATTTTTTTCGCTATCTTTTTTCGAGAACCGCCGAAAGTTCCAACGAAAAAGTGAAATGATTTTTCATCCTATTAATTGAAGTAATGAGCCTCCCAATGTTCAATGTTATGTTGGGAGGCTCATTACTTCAACTAGTCCCCGTGTTCTTCGAATGGATCTCTTAATTGTTGAGAGGGTTGCCCAAAAGCAGTATATAAGGCATACCCAGTAAAACTTACAAGTAAACCAGATATAGAGATGGCGACTAGGGTTGCTGTTTCCATTATTAGATAACTTCAAAGACTACCATAGATCTATGGATCTATGATAAGATCGTTTATTTACAACGGAATGGTATACAAAGTCAACAGATCTCAATGAATACAAAAGAAGAGGATTTATGGCTACACAAAGCGTTGAGGGCGGTTCTAGATCGGGACCAAGACAAACTGCTGTAGGTAGTTTATTAAAACCATTGAATTCAGAATATGGTAAAGTAGCGCCTGGCTGGGGAACCACTCCTTTGATGGGGGTTGCGATGGCTCTATTTGCAGTATTCCTATCTATTATTTTAGAAATTTATAATTCTTCCGTTTTACTGGATGGAATTTCAATGAATTAGATTAAAGGGTAATTCTTAGATTTTTAATACGAATACAAAGTAAAGTATTTCGGTTTCCTATTTTTATCCCCTTATTCCTTTACTTTATTGGTAGTTCGATCGTGGAATTTCTTTTTTTTCTGTATTTCCGGAATATGAGTGTGTGACTTGTTCTAATTGATTCTATTGGTAGTACAGAGAAGGAGTCTGTCATCTTTATAGAGATGGTTTTTCCTCGTCAGATATTTATTCGAGTATCTGGAGCACAGAATATATGAAATAGATCCCAATCAATAACTATGATTCCTACTTACTATTCAGACCCCGCGACCGGGCTGGCTATAAAAAAAATTTGCCAAAGAGTGTTATATTATAAGTTCGAAATCAAAAGGTTTTTTTTTTCTTTTTGAACAAATTTCCCTTATTGATAGCTGATTTTGATCAAAGTACAAAACTTGAGTTTTATTTTCAGTTATTATATATATTCGTTGAATAAATGGTTATCTAATGGTTCTTACTCATAGAATCTTTGGATTTATTTTGTACTTTTAAGTAATCATCGTGGTTCTAGTATGAATCTGAGGTTTCAATCGATTAATAGGTTCTTAACAAGAGAATTCCTATCAAAAAAAGAAGAGTAAATCTTGAGTAGACACAAAGAAAATCACAAATCACAGAAAAGAAGTAGTGAATAGGAAAATAGAAGATTCAACAGGCCAGTAACGATCAACGCGCCGACTTGAGATTTTAGCATTATAACCACAAATACTAACTCGTCGCCTCATAGACGTGAAAAAGGGGGGTTTGGTTATAAAGTTTCAAATCTAGCCCCCTTCCAAGTAAAACAATACTTTGGTTTTTTGTTTGAGCTGTATGAGATGAAATTTTCAGATACGGTTCTCCGAGGGGGAG